TAGTAACTGAACCTAATAAGATGGCAATTACAACCCAAGAAGTAATAAGTACTTGGCCATGTACCTGGAAACCCCCTATTTGCCAATAGAAATGTTGGCCTACTTCCACGCCGGATATATCATATAACCCTTTTATTGTGTTCATGGAACATGATAGTACATTCATATTGCCCTCTGAAAAAATCGAACTTTAAAAAAATTATTTTGATTCAACCATCTCTTTGTCTATTTGAATCGGGTATTTTGAATACCAACTCCTATTTTGAATACTAACTAATCACATAATGTCCCCAGTTATTTTTATCTATTTTAAAAAATTCATAAAAAAGAACCGATTCCATAAATCTATCGGATTTTCGAGGGAGAAGTTATTTAACTTATTATTAATCAAGGATTTCTTATATAGCTAGAACGACCCTCACTAATCGCGAATACTAATTTATTAAGAATTAAGCGGATTGAAGATATAGCGTCATCGTTCGCTGGAATCGAAATATCCGCAAGATCGGGGTCACTATTTGTATCGATTAAAGCAATTGTTGGAATTCCCAAAGTGATACACTCCCGCAGGGCCGTATATTCTTCATGCTGATCAATGATGATCACAATATCGGGTAACCTTGTCATATATTTAATCCCACCTAGATATGTTTGTAGGCGAGATAATTGTCTTTTCACCACAGCCGCATCTCTTTTCGGAAGACGGTCGAGTCTTCCCGTTTTTTGTTCCATTCTCAAGTCCCTAAACTTATGAAGTCTCGTTTCTGTAGTGGACCAGTTTGTTAACATCCCGCCGAGCCATTTTTTATTAACACAATGACACCGGGCTTTTATTGCAGCCCATGCTACTGAATCAGCTGCTTTCTTTTTGGTACCAACAATCAAGAACTCTTTTCCCCTACTTGCTGCATCAAAAACCAAATCGCAGGCTTCGGATAAAAAACGAGCAGTTTTGGTAAGATTTGTAATATGAATACCTTTACGCTTTGCAGAAATATAAGGTGCCATTTTAGGATTCCATTTCCTAGTACCATGGCCAAAATGAACTCCTGCCTCCAGCATCTCTTCCAAGTCGATGTTCCAATATCTTCTTGTCATTTCTCCCCACACCCCCCCTTTTTTGAAAAAAAAGATACGAGAAACCCCGAACTGAAATAAAGAATTGTTCCGATGGAACCTTCTCTTCTATCGTAGATTGGCCGTAGATAGATGAATAAACCATTAGTCTTTTCTATTGCCTTACTATTCAAATGACTGTACTAAAATACATATAGTCAAAAAAACCAATCGGCTTTTTACTTTTAGAAATCATTAAACCCTATAAATGATTGTTCTGGTCTATCGTGGAAATTCTTTGAAAAGAAAAAATCAAATAATTTTCTGTGGTGAAACAAAATATCTCTCATTTCCTCCTTGAATAGATTGTTTTTTTTTGTTCCCATTTCCAAAGGGCTCCTGTTGTGTTGTTTTGAAGGGGGCAATAATCCTTTCAACCCTGTACCAACGGGTATCATACCCCCCAAAACAACGTTCTCTTTCAGGCCTTTTACCCAATCGATTCGACCCCGGAGAGCTGCTTTTGCTAAAACTCGAGCAGTTTCTTGAAAACTTGCTTCAGATATAAAACTTTGACTATTCAGAGACGCTCTTGTTATGCCCAATAAGAGGGCTCGGTAACAAACCGCTTCTTCCAACGCGCGCCCCATTCGTTCCGCCCGTAACAATCCAATTAGTTCTCCTGGTGAAAAAACATTAGACATTCCCTCTTCCGAAACCAAGACCTTTGATGTTATTTGACGTACAATAATTTCTATATGCCTATTATGAATCTGCACTCCTTGGGATCGATAAACCTTTTGGATCTTATTAACCAAAGAGATACGACTTTGCACTATAGTTAGCTCAGCACCAACCAAGAATGCCCACGGCATTCCAAGAATTCTTGTTATACCTTCGTTCCACCCCTCAACCCTCTTTTCTAGATTCATCGATATTGCATCAATCGAACGCACTTCTAACACCTGTTCTACTTTTGGGAGCCCTTGGGTTATATCACCAGATCTCGATTTTTCATATATAAATGTAATTAAAGTATCTCCTTCGTACAGGACTTCCCCATAATGGCCATGAACAGTTGCTCCTGGAGTAGCCAAATAAGGTTTAGCTGATCGTATTACTACAGAGTCAACTTGAACAAGTATAACTTGCCCCGATTTTAATTTTAGGTGTGATGCGTTTTTGGCTATATATATATTTTCACAAATAAATTGTCCAAGATTCATTATTGTAGATTTTTCTTGGCAATAATTGGGGTGGAGAAAATGCCAATTCAAATTGCCAATAATGTTACTGCATGGACGGGGGTTATCAATTTTTTCATTTTCATCGATTAAAAAATATTGAAATTTAATTACTTGAAAAGTCTGTTTTAAATTGTCAAGTTGCAAGTAGTTATTTACCAAGATCTGATTATGAATTATGAAATGGTAAAGTGAATAAA